GTTAATGTAGCTTAATAATATAAAGCAAGGCACTGAAAATGCCTAGATGAGTACTTCTACTCCATAAACAGATAGGCTTGGTCCTGGCCTTTTTATTAGTTATTAATAGAATTACACATGCAAGTATCCGCACCCCAGTGAGAATGCCCTCTAAATCGCACTCTACGATCAAAAGGAGCAGGTATCAAGCACACTAGAAAGTAGCTCATAACACCTTGCTCAGCCACACCCCCACGGGACACAGCAGTGATAAAAATTAAGCCATGAACGAAAGTTCGACTAAGTTATATTAAATTAGGGTTGGTAAAATTCGTGCCAGCCACCGCGGTCATACGATTAACCCAAATTAATAAACCCTCCGGCGTAAAGCGTGTCAAAGACCTGTATCAAAATAAAGTTAAAACCCAGTTAAGCTGTAAAAAGCTACAACCAAAGTAAAATAGACTACGAAAGTGACTTTAATATCTCTGACCACACGATAGCTAAGACCCAAACTGGGATTAGATACCCCACTATGCCTAGCCCCAAACCAAAATAGCTCATCACAACAAAGCTATTCGCCAGAGTACTACTAGCAACAGCCTAAAACTCAAAGGACTTGGCGGTGCTTTATATCCCTCTAGAGGAGCCTGTTCCATAATCGATATACCCCGATAAACCCCACCATCTCTTGCTAATCCAGCCTATATACCGCCATCTTCAGCAAACCCTAAACAAGGTACCGAAGTAAGCACAAATATTCAACATAAAAACGTTAGGTCAAGGTGTAGCCCATGGGATGGAGAGAAATGGGCTACATTTTCTACTCTAAGAACAAGAACATAACCCAGACGGAAGTCTCTATGAAATTGGAGACCGAAGGAGGATTTAGTAGTAAATTAAGAACAGAGAGCTTAATTGAATAAGGCCATGAAGCGCGCACACACCGCCCGTCACCCTCCTTAAATATCACAAATCACAACATAACACAAAGCCGTGACCCAAACATATGAAAGGAGACAAGTCGTAACAAGGTAAGTATACCGGAAGGTGTACTTGGATAATCAAAGTGTAGCTTAAACAAAGCATCTAGCTTACACCTAGAAGATTCCATTCAGAATGAACACTTTGAACTAAAGCTAGCCCAAACAACATCCAACTCAACTACCCCTGATCACTCAACTAAAACATTCACTTAAACCATTAAAGTATAGGAGATAGAAATTTTAACTTGGCGCTATAGAGAAAGTACCGTAAGGGAACGATGAAAGACGCATTAAAAGTACTAAACAGCAAAGCTTACCCCTTTTACCTTTTGCATAATGATTTAACTAGAATAAACTTAGCAAAGAGAACTTAAGTTAAGCACCCCGAAACCAGACGAGCTACCTATGAACAGTCGCAAAGAACCAACTCATCTATGTCGCAAAATAGTGAGAAGATTCATAGGTAGAGGTGAAAAGCCCAACGAGCCTGGTGATAGCTGGTTGTCCAGAAACAGAATCTCAGTTCAAATTTAAATTTACCTAAAAACCACTCAATTCTAATGTAAACTTAAATTATAATCTAAAAAGGTACAGCTTTTTAGATACAGGATACAACCTTTATTAGAGAGTAAGAATAAGATAACACCATAGTTGGCCTAAAAGCAGCCATCAATTAAGAAAGCGTTCAAGCTCAACGTCCTATCTATCTTAATCCCAACAATAAACTCAAACTAACTCCTAATCTTATACTGGACTATTCTATCAACACATAGAAGCAATAATGTTAATATGAGTAACAAGAATTATTTCTCCTTGCATAAGCCTATATCAGAACGAATACTCGCTGATAGTTAACAACAAAATAGACACAACCCAAAAACTAACCACCTATTTAAATTATTGTTGACCCAACACAGGCATGCACCCATAAGGAAAGATTAAAAGAAGTAAAAGGAACTCGGCAAACACAAACCCCGCCTGTTTACCAAAAACATCACCTCTAGCATTTCCAGTATTAGAGGCACTGCCTGCCCAGTGACATCTGTTTAAACGGCCGCGGTATCCTAACCGTGCAAAGGTAGCATAATCACTTGTTCCCTAAATAGGGACTTGTATGAATGGCCACACGAGGGTTTTACTGTCTCTTACTTCCAATCAGTGAAATTGACCTTCCCGTGAAGAGGCGGGAATAACCAAATAAGACGAGAAGACCCTATGGAGCTTTAATTAACTGATTCACAAAAACAACACATAAACCTAACCTTCAGGGACAACAAAACTTTTGATTGAATCAACAATTTCGGTTGGGGTGACCTCGGAGAACAAAACAACCTCCGAGTGATTAAAATCTAGACTAACCAGTCAAAACACATAATCACTTATTGATCCAAATTATTGATCAACGGAACAAGTTACCCTAGGGATAACAGCGCAATCCTATTCCAGAGTCCATATCGACAATTAGGGTTTACGACCTCGATGTTGGATCAAGACATCCTAATGGTGCAACCGCTATTAAGGGTTCGTTTGTTCAACGATTAAAGTCTTACGTGATCTGAGTTCAGACCGGAGTAATCCAGGTCGGTTTCTATCTATTCTACACTTTTCCCAGTACGAAAGGACAAGAAAAGTAGGGCCCACTTTACAAGAAGCGCCCTCAAACTAATAGATGACATAATCTAAATCTAACTAATTTATAACCTCACCGCCCTAGAACAGGGCTCGTTAGGGTGGCAGAGCCCGGAAATTGCATAAAACTTAAACCTTTATACCCAGAGGTTCAACTCCTCTCCCTAACAACATGTTCATAATTAACGTCCTCCTCCTAATCGTCCCAATCCTGCTTGCCGTGGCATTCCTTACACTAGTTGAACGAAAAGTCTTAGGCTACATACAACTTCGCAAAGGACCCAACATCGTAGGCCCCTATGGCCTACTACAACCCATTGCCGATGCCCTCAAACTATTCATCAAAGAACCACTACGACCATTAACATCATCAACATCTATATTTATCATTGCACCAATCCTAGCCCTCACCCTGGCCCTAACCATATGAATTCCCCTACCCATACCATATCCACTAATTAACATAAACCTAGGAATCCTATTTATACTAGCCATATCCAGCCTAGCTGTCTACTCAATCCTTTGATCAGGATGGGCCTCAAACTCAAAATACGCCCTAATTGGAGCCCTACGGGCAGTAGCACAAACCATTTCATATGAAGTGACTCTAGCAATTATCCTACTTTCAGTCCTCCTAATAAGCGGATCATTCACACTATCAACACTCATCACTACCCAAGAATACTTATGATTAATCTTCCCATCATGACCTTTAGCCATAATATGATTTATCTCAACATTAGCTGAAACCAACCGAGCTCCATTTGACCTAACAGAAGGAGAATCAGAACTCGTCTCCGGATTCAACGTTGAATATGCAGCCGGCCCATTTGCCCTATTTTTTCTAGCAGAATATGCAAACATCATCATAATAAACATCTTCACGACAACCCTATTTCTAGGAGCATTTCACAACCCCTACTTACCGGAACTCTACTCAATTAATTTCACCATTAAAGCCCTCCTTCTAACATGCTCCTTCCTATGAATCCGAGCATCCTACCCACGATTTCGGTATGACCAACTTATACACCTCCTATGAAAAAACTTCCTACCACTCACACTAGCCCTCTGCATATGACATGTCTCACTACCAATCATACTATCCAGCATTCCGCCACAAACATAAGAAATATGTCTGACAAAAGAGTTACTTTGATAGAGTAAAACATAGAGGTTTAAACCCTCTTATTTCTAGAACTACAGGAATTGAACCTGCTCCTGAGGATTCAAAATCCTCCGTGCTACCAAATTACACCATGCCCTACAAGTAAGGTCAGCTAAATAAGCTATCGGGCCCATACCCCGAAAATGTTGGATTATACCCTTCCCGTACTAATAAACCCCCTTATCTTTACAATTATCCTAATAACAGTTTTTCTAGGAACTATAATCGTCATAACAAGCTCACACTGACTAATAATCTGAATCGGATTCGAAATAAATCTACTAGCCGTTATCCCCATCCTAATAAAAAAATACAATCCCCGAGCTATAGAAGCCTCCACCAAGTACTTCCTAACCCAAGCCACCGCATCTATACTCCTCATAATAGCAATCATCATTAACCTCATGTACTCGGGCCAATGAACGATCACAAAAATCTTCAACCCCACAGCATCCATTATCATAACTTCAGCCCTCGCCATAAAACTTGGACTCACACCGTTCCATTTCTGAGTGCCCGAAGTCACACAGGGTATCTCACTAACATCAGGCCTCATCCTACTCACATGACAAAAACTAGCCCCAATATCAATCCTATATCAAATCTCACCCTCAATCAACCTGAACATCCTACTAACCATAGCCGCGCTGTCAATCCTAGTAGGAGGCTGAGGTGGTCTCAACCAAACCCAACTACGAAAAATTATAGCATACTCGTCAATCGCACATCTAGGATGAATAACAGCTGTCTTAGCATACAACCCAACACTGACAATACTAAACATACTAATTTACATTACAATAACACTCACAATATTTATACTATTTACCCACAGCTCCTCCACCACAGCACTATCACTCTCACACACATGAAACAAAACACCTCTAACCACCACACTGATCCTAATCACCCTGCTATCTATAGGAGGCCTCCCCCCACTATCAGGATTCATACCCAAATGAATAATCATCCAAGAACTGACTAAAAACAGCAGTATTATTCTCCCCACTCTAATGGCCATCATAGCATTACTCAACCTCTACTTCTACATACGACTAACCTATTCCACCTCCCTAACCATATTCCCATCCATAAATAACATAAAAATAAAATGACAATTCGAAACCAAACAAATTACCCTCCTACCCCCATTAATCATCGCATCTTCCCTACTCCTCCCCCTAACCCCCATACTATCAATTCTGGACTAGGAATTTAGGTTAACATCCAGACCAAGAGCCTTCAAAGCTCTAAGCAAGTGTATCCACTTAATTCCTGCATACTAAGGACTGCAAGACTCTATCTCACATCAATTGAACGCAAATCAAACACTTTCATTAAGCTAAGCCCTTGCTAGATTGATGGGCTATTATCCCACGAAATTTTAGTTAACAGCTAAATACCCTAATCAACTGGCTTCAATCTACTTCTCCCGCCGTCCAGAAAAAAAGGCGGGAGAAGCCCCGGCAGAATTGAAGCTGCTTCTTTGAATTTGCAATTCAATGTGAAATTCACCACAGGACCTGATAAGAAGAGGATTCTAACCCCTGTCTTTAGATTTACAGTCTAATGCTTACTCAGCCATCTTACCTATGTTCATCAATCGCTGACTATTTTCAACTAACCACAAAGACATCGGCACTCTGTACCTCCTATTCGGCGCTTGAGCTGGAATAGTAGGAACCGCCCTAAGCCTCCTAATCCGTGCTGAATTAGGCCAACCTGGGACCCTACTAGGAGATGACCAGATCTACAATGTTATTGTAACCGCTCACGCATTCGTAATAATCTTCTTCATAGTTATACCCATTATAATCGGAGGATTTGGGAACTGATTAGTCCCCTTAATAATTGGAGCACCTGATATAGCTTTTCCCCGAATAAACAACATAAGCTTCTGATTACTTCCCCCATCATTCCTACTTCTTCTTGCTTCCTCAATAATTGAAGCAGGTGCTGGAACAGGCTGAACCGTATACCCTCCTCTAGCTGGAAACCTAGCGCACGCAGGGGCCTCTGTTGACTTAACCATTTTCTCTCTCCACCTAGCTGGTGTATCTTCAATTCTAGGTGCCATCAATTTCATTACCACAATTATCAACATAAAACCACCAGCCCTATCTCAATATCAAACTCCTCTATTTGTTTGATCTGTCCTCATTACAGCAGTACTCCTTCTTCTGGCCCTTCCGGTCCTAGCAGCGGGTATTACTATGCTCCTCACAGACCGTAACCTAAACACTACCTTCTTCGACCCTGCAGGGGGAGGAGACCCAATCCTTTACCAACACTTATTCTGATTTTTCGGACACCCCGAAGTCTACATTCTCATCCTCCCAGGCTTTGGTATAATCTCACACATCGTTACGTATTATTCAGGTAAAAAGGAACCTTTCGGCTACATGGGTATAGTGTGAGCCATAATATCCATTGGCTTTCTAGGCTTCATCGTATGAGCTCATCACATGTTTACAGTAGGTATAGACGTCGATACACGAGCATACTTCACATCAGCCACCATAATCATCGCCATCCCTACCGGTGTAAAAGTATTCAGCTGACTAGCCACCCTGCACGGAGGAAATATCAAATGATCTCCAGCCATACTCTGAGCTCTAGGCTTCATCTTCTTATTCACAGTAGGCGGTCTAACAGGAATCGTCCTGGCTAACTCATCCCTAGACATTGTTCTCCATGATACCTATTATGTTGTAGCACATTTCCACTATGTCTTGTCCATAGGAGCAGTCTTCGCCATTATGGGAGGATTTGTTCACTGATTCCCTCTATTCTCAGGATACACACTCAACCAAACCTGAGCAAAAATCCACTTTACAATTATATTCGTAGGAGTCAACATAACTTTCTTCCCACAACACTTCCTTGGCCTCTCAGGAATACCACGACGCTATTCTGATTACCCAGACGCATACACAACATGAAATACCATCTCGTCCATAGGATCTTTCATTTCACTTACAGCAGTAATACTAATAATCTTCATGATTTGGGAAGCATTCGCATCTAAACGGGAAGTATCCACAGTAGAGTTAACCTCAACTAATCTAGAATGACTACACGGATGCCCCCCACCATACCATACATTTGAAGAACCCGCCTATGTAAACCTAAAATAAGAAAGGAAGGAATCGAACCCCCTCTAACTGGTTTCAAGCCAATATCATAACCATTATGTCTTTCTCCATTAAACGAGGTATTAGTAAAAATTACATAACTTTGTCAAAGTTAAATTATAGGTTAAACCCCTGTATACCTCTATGGCCTACCCCTTCCAATTAGGATTCCAAGACGCAACATCTCCTATTATAGAAGAACTCCTACACTTCCATGACCACACGCTAATAATCGTATTCCTAATTAGCTCTCTAGTATTATACATCATCTCATCAATACTAACAACTAAATTAACCCACACTAGCACCATAGACGCTCAAGAAGTAGAAACAATTTGAACGATTCTACCAGCCATCATCCTTATTCTAATCGCTCTCCCATCCCTACGAATTCTATACATAATAGATGAAATCAATAACCCATCTCTCACAGTCAAAACAATAGGCCACCAATGATACTGAAGTTACGAATATACCGACTACGAAGACCTGACCTTCGACTCCTACATGATCCCTACATCAGACCTAAAACCAGGAGAACTACGTCTTCTAGAAGTCGACAACCGAGTGGTTCTCCCCATAGAAATAACTATCCGGATACTAATTTCATCCGAAGACGTCTTACACTCATGAGCCGTCCCCTCCCTGGGCCTAAAAACAGACGCCATCCCTGGACGCCTAAATCAGACAACTCTCGTAGCCTCCCGACCAGGTCTTTACTACGGCCAATGCTCGGAAATCTGCGGGTCAAACCACAGCTTCATACCAATTGTCCTTGAACTAGTTCCACTGAAACACTTCGAAGAATGATCTGCATCAATGTTATAAAATCACTAAGAAGCTATTATAGCGTTAACCTTTTAAGTTAAAGACTGAGGGTTCAACCCCCTCCCTAGTGGTATGCCACAGTTGGATACATCAACATGATTTATCAATATCGTCTCAATAATCCTGACTCTATTCATTGTATTTCAATTAAAAATTTCAAAACACTCTTACCCAACACACCCAGAAGCAAAGACAACTAAAATAACTAAGCACCTCACCCCTTGAGAATCAAAATGAACGAAAATTTATTCGCCTCTTTCGCTACCCCAACAATAATAGGCCTCCCTATTGTAATTTTAATTGTCATATTCCCCAGCATCCTATTCCCTTCATCCAACCGACTAATCAATAACCGCCTAACCTCAATTCAACAATGACTAGTCCAACTTACATCAAAACAAATAATAGCCATCCACAACAGCAAAGGACAAACCTGAACCCTCATACTCATATCGCTGATCCTATTCATTGGCTCAACAAACTTACTAGGTTTATTACCTCACTCATTTACACCAACAACACAACTATCAATAAACCTAGGCATAGCCATTCCCCTGTGAGCAGGAACAGTATTCATAGGCTTTCGTCATAAAACAAAAGCAGCCCTAGCCCACTTTCTGCCTCAAGGAACACCTATTTTCCTCATTCCCATGCTAGTAATTATTGAAACTATCAGCCTATTTATTCAACCTGTGGCCCTAGCCGTTCGGCTAACTGCTAACATTACTGCCGGACATCTTCTAATTCACCTCATCGGAGGAGCGACGCTAGCCCTCATAAATATTAGCCCCTCAACAGCCCTTATTACATTTATTATCCTAATTCTACTGACCATCCTCGAATTCGCAGTAGCCATAATCCAAGCCTACGTATTCACTCTCCTAGTAAGTCTCTACCTACATGACAACACCTAATGACCCACCAAACCCACGCCTACCACATAGTAAACCCCAGCCCATGACCACTTACAGGAGCCCTATCAGCCCTCCTAATAACATCAGGATTAGCCATGTGATTCCACTTTAACTCAACTCTACTTTTAGCTTTAGGACTACTAACTAACATCCTTACCATATATCAATGATGACGAGACATCATCCGAGAAAGCACATTCCAAGGCCATCACACACCAATCGTCCAAAAAGGACTCCGATACGGCATAATCCTTTTTATCATCTCAGAAGTCTTCTTCTTCTCTGGCTTCTTCTGAGCCTTCTACCACTCAAGCCTAGCTCCCACACCTGAACTAGGCGGCTGCTGACCACCCACAGGCATTCACCCCTTAAACCCCCTAGAAGTCCCTTTACTTAACACCTCAGTGCTCCTAGCATCTGGGGTCTCTATCACCTGAGCTCACCATAGCCTAATAGAAGGGAACCGTAAAAACATGCTCCAAGGCCTATTCATCACAATCTCTCTAGGCGTGTACTTCACTCTCCTCCAAGCCTCAGAATACTATGAAGCTTCATTTACCATTTCAGATGGGGTGTACGGATCTACATTCTTCGTAGCAACGGGATTCCACGGTCTACACGTAATCATCGGATCCACTTTCCTTATCGTATGCTTCCTACGTCAACTAAAATTCCACTTTACATCCAGCCACCATTTCGGATTTGAAGCAGCCGCCTGATACTGACACTTCGTCGACGTAGTTTGACTATTCTTATATGTCTCTATCTATTGATGAGGATCCTATTCTTTTAGTATTGACCAGTACAATTGACTTCCAATCAATCAGCTTCGGTACAACCCGAAAAAGAATAATAAACCTTATACTGACACTCCTCACCAACACACTACTAGCCTCGCTACTCGTTCTCATCGCATTCTGATTACCACAACTAAACATCTATGCAGAAAAAACCAGCCCATACGAATGCGGATTTGACCCAATAGGATCAGCACGCCTCCCTTTCTCAATAAAATTTTTCTTAGTGGCCATTACATTTCTGCTGTTCGACCTAGAAATCGCCCTCCTACTACCCCTCCCATGAGCATCCCAGACAACTAACCTGAACACTATACTTATCATAGCACTAATCCTAATCTCCCTTCTAGCTATTAGCCTAGCCTACGAATGAACCCAAAAGGGACTAGAGTGAACTGAATAATGGTAATTAGTTTAAACTAAAACAAATGATTTCGACTCATCAAACTATGATTAACTTCATAATTACCAACATGTCACTAGTCCATATTAATATCTTTCTAGCATTCACAGTTTCCCTTATAGGCCTACTAATGTACCGATCCCACCTGATATCCTCGCTCCTATGCCTAGAAGGAATGATACTGTCACTATTCGTCATAGCAACCATAATAGTCCTAAATACCCATTTCACACTAGCCAACATAATACCCATTATCTTACTAGTATTCGCTGCCTGCGAAGCAGCATTAGGACTATCCCTACTAGTCATAGTCTCCAATACTTATGGAGTAGACCACGTACAAAACCTCAACCTCCTCCAATGCTAAAAATTATCATCCCTACAATCATACTTATACCTCTAACATGACTATCGAAAAAGAACATAATCTGAATTAACACTACAACCTACAGTCTATTAATCAGCCTTATCAGCCTATCCCTCCTAAATCAACCTAACAACAATAGCCTAAACTTCTCACTAATATTCTTCTCTGACCCCCTATCAGCTCCACTACTAGTATTAACAACATGGTTACTACCTCTGATACTCATAGCCAGTCAACATCACCTATCCAAAGAACCACTAATCCGAAAAAAACTCTACATCACCATGCTAGTCACACTTCAAACTTTCCTAATTATAACTTTTACCGCCACAGAACTAATCTCCTTCTACATCCTATTCGAAGCCACATTAGTTCCAACACTAATTATTATCACCCGCTGAGGCAACCAAACAGAACGCCTAAATGCAGGCCTCTACTTTCTATTCTACACACTAGTAGGCTCCCTCCCACTCTTAATCGCACTAATCTCCATTCAGAACCTAACAGGTTCACTAAACTTCCTACTAATCCAATACTGAAACCAAGCACTACCCAACTCTTGATCTAATATCTTCCTATGATTAGCATGTATAATAGCATTTATAGTTAAAATACCCCTATACGGCCTTCACCTCTGACTCCCAAAAGCCCATGTAGAAGCCCCAATCGCCGGATCCATAGTGCTAGCAGCCATCCTACTAAAACTAGGGGGCTATGGAATGCTGCGAATTACAACAATACTAAATCCCCAAACTAACTTCATAGCCTATCCCTTCCTCATACTATCCCTGTGAGGAATAATCATAACTAGCTCCATCTGCTTACGACAAACTGATCTAAAATCACTTATTGCGTACTCCTCCGTCAGCCACATAGCCCTAGTAATTGTAGCCGTCCTCATCCAAACACCATGAAGCTATATAGGGGCCACAGCCCTAATAATCGCCCACGGTCTTACGTCATCAATACTATTCTGCTTAGCAAACTCAAACTACGAACGCACTCACAGCCGAACCATAATCCTAGCCCGCGGACTTCAAACACTCCTTCCCCTCATAGCAGCTTGATGACTATTAGCCAGCCTAACCAACCTGGCCCTTCCCCCCAGCATTAATCTAATCGGAGAACTATTCGTAGTGATATCATCATTTTCATGATCAAATATCACTATCATCCTTATAGGAGCTAACATTACCATTACCGCTCTCTACTCCCTCTATATGTTAATCACTACACAACGAGGAAAATACACACACCATATCAATAACATCAAACCCTCATTTACACGAGAAAACGCACTCATAGCCCTCCACATGACTCCCTTACTACTCCTATCACTTAACCCCAAAATCATCCTAGGCTTTACGTACTGTAAATATAGTTTAACAAAAACACTAGATTGTGGATCTAGAAATAGAAACTCAATATTTCTTATTTACCGAGAAAGTATGCAAGAACTGCTAATTCATGCCTCCGTGTCTGACAAACATGGCTCTCTCAAACTTTTAAAGGATAGGAGCTATCCGTTGGTCTTAGGAACCAAAAAATTGGTGCAACTCCAAGTAAAAGTAATTAACATATTCTCCTCCCTCATACTAATTTCACTGTCAGTATTAACCCTGCCAATCATATCATCAATTCTCAGTACCCACAAAAACAGTACATACCCTCATCACGTAAAAAATATTATCTCATATGCCTTTATTACCAGCCTAATTCCCACTATAATATTCATCCACTCTGGACAAGAAACAATCATCTCGAACTGGCACTGGATAACTATACAAACCCTCAAACTATCTCTAAGCTTCAAACTAGACTACTTCTCAATGGTCTTCGTACCAGTGGCCCTATTCGTAACATGATCTATCATAGAATTCTCTCTATGATACATGCACTCAGATCCTTATATCACCCGATTTTTTAAATACCTACTCACATTCCTCATTACCATAATAATCCTAGTCACAGCCAACAACCTCTTCCAACTGTTCATTGGATGAGAGGGAGTGGGTATCATGTCATTCTTACTAATTGGATGGTGGTACAGTCGAACAGACGCCAACACTGCAGCCCTCCAAGCAATCCTATATAACCGCATCGGAGACATTGGCTTCATCATAGCTATAGCCTGATTCCTATTCAACACCAACACATGAGACCTTCAACAAATCTTCATGCTCAACCCTGACCTCACTAACCTTCCACTCCTAGGCCTCCTCCTAGCCGCAACTGGTAAATCCGCCCAATTCGGACTCCACCCATGACTCCCCTCGGCCATAGAAGGTCCCACACCAGTCTCAGCCCTACTTCACTCCAGCACAATAGTTGTAGCAGGCGTCTTCCTACTAATCCGCTTTCACCCGCTAATAGAAAACAACAAAACCATCCAGTCACTCACCCTATGCCTAGGAGCTATCACCACACTATTCACAGCAACCTGTGCACTCACCCAAAACGACATCAAAAAAATTATCGCCTTCTCCACCTCCAGCCAACTAGGCTTGATAATCGTAACCATCGGTATTAATCAACCCTACCTAGCATTCCTTCACATTTGCACTCACGCATTCTTCAAAGCCATACTATTCATATGCTCCGGATCCATCATCCACAGCCTAAATGACGAACAGGACATCCGAAAAATAGGCGGACTGTTTAACGCAATACCTTTTACCACCACATCCCTAATCATTGGCAGCTTTGCACTCACCGGTATACCTTTCCTCACAGGCTTTTACTCCAAAGACCTTATCATCGAAGCCGCCAACACATCGTACACCAACGCCTGAGCCCTACTAATAACCCTCATCGCCACATCCCTCACGGCTGTCTACAGTACCCGAATCATCTTCTTCGCACTCCTAGGACAACCCCGCTTTCTCCCCTTAACCCCAATCAACGAAAATAACCCCTTTCTAATTAACTCCATTAAACGCCTCTTAATTGGCAGCATTTTCGCCGGATTCTTCATCTCTAACAATATCTACCCTACGACCGTCCCAGAAATAACTATACCCGCCTACATAAAACTTACCGCCCTCGCAGTGACTATCCTGGGATTCGCACTGGCCCTAGAACTAAGCCTAATTACACATAACCTAAAACTGGAGTACCCTACCAACATATTTAAATTCTCCAACCTCCTAGGATACTACCCAACAATTATACATCGGCTCCCACCACTCGCAAACCTGTCAATAAGCCAAAAATCAGCATCACTTCTACTAGACTCAATCTGACTAGAAAGCATCCTACCAAAATCCATTTCTCAATTCCAAATAAAAACCTCAATCCTAATTTCCACCCAGAAAGGCCAAATCAAATTATATTTCCTCTCATTCCTCATCACCCTTACCCTAAGCATACTACTTTTTAATCTCCACGAGTAATCTCTAAAACCACCAAAACCCCAATAAGCAATGACCAACCAGTCACAATTACAACCCAAACCCCATAACTATACAATGCAGCAACCCCCATAATCTCCTCGCTGAACACCCCAGAATCTCCGGTATCATAAATAGCTCAATCCCCTACACCACTTAACTTAAACGTTACCCCCACTTCTTCACTCTTCAGAACATATAAAACCAACATAACCTCCATTAATAAACCCAAAAGAAACACCCCCATAACAGTCGTATTAGATAGCCACACCTCGGGATATTGCTCAGTAGCCATGGCCGTTGTATAACCAAAAACAACCAACATTCCCCCCAAATAAATCAAAAACACCATCAACCCTAAAAAAGATCCTCCAAAATTTATAATAATACCACAACCAACCCCTCCACTCACAATTAACACTAAACCCCCATAAATAGGCGAAGGTTTTGAAGAAAAACCTACAAAACCAATAACAAAAATAACGCTCAAAATAAACACAATATATGTCATCATTATTCCCACGTGGAATCTAACCACGACCAATGACATGAAAAATCATCGTTGTATTTCAACTATAAGAACACTAATGACAAACATCCGAAAATCCCACCCGCTAATTAAAATTATCAATCACTCTTTCATCGACCTACCAGCCCCCTCAAACATTTCATCATGATGAAACTTTGGCTCCCTCCTAGGAATTTGCCTAATCCTCCAAATCCTAACAGGCCTATTTCTAGCCATACACTACACATCAGACACAACAACCGCCTTCTCATCCGTCACCCACATCTGCCGAGACGTTAACTACGGATGAATCATCCGCTACCTCCATGCCAATGGAGCATCCATATTTTTCATCTGCCTCTTCATCCACGTAGGACGCGGCCTCTACTATGGCTCCTACACATTCCTGGAGACATGAAACATTGGAATTATCCTACTTTTCACAGTAATAGCCACAGCATTTATAGGCTACGTCCTACCATGAGGCCAAATATCCTTCTGAGGAGCAACAGTCATTACAAACCTCTTGTCAGCAATCCCCTACATTGGTACTACCCTTGTCGAGTGAATCTGAGGTGGATTCTCAGTAGACAAAGCCACCCTTACCCGATTTTTTGCCTTCCACTTCATTCTACCCTTTATCATCACAGCCCTGGTAATCGTCCATTTACTATTCCTCCACGAAACAGGATCCAACAACCCCTCAGGAATCCCATCTGACATAGACAAAATCCCATTCCACCCCTACTACACAATTAAAGACATCCTAGGACTCCTCCTTCTAATCCTGCTCCTACTGACCCTAGTATTATTCTCCCCCGATCTCCTAGGAGACCCGGATAACTACACCCCAGCTAACCCTCTCAGCACTCCCCCTCATATTAAGCCAGAATGATACTTTCTATTTGCCTACGCCATTCTACGCTCTATCCCCAACAAACTAGGCGGTGTATTAGCCCTCATCCTTTCCATCCTAATCTTAGCACTCATCCCTACCCTACACATATCGAAACAACGAAGCATAATATTCCGACCTCTCAGTCAATGCGTATTCTGACTCTTAGTAGCAGACCTACTAACACTAACATGAATCGGCGGCCAGCCAGTAGAACACCCATACGTAATTATCGGCCAACTGGCCTCAATCCTCTACTTCTCCCTAATTCTCATCTTCATACCACTCGCAAGCACCATCGAAAACAACCTTTTAAAGTGAAGAGTCCCTGTAGTATATCACACATTACCCTGGTCTTGTAAACCAGAAAAGGGGGAAAAACATTCCCCCCAAGGACTATCAAGGAAGAAGCTCTAGCTCCACCATCAACACCCAAAGCTGAAATTCTACTTAAACTATTCCTTGATTTCCTCCCCTAAACGACAACAATTCATCCTCATGTACTATGTCAGTATTAAAACATGCCCTACGCAATACCATGCCAACTCATTATATATTACTCTGTTAATGCCCTATGTACGTCGTGCATTAAGTTGTTTACCCCATGAATAATAAGCATGTACATAATATCATTTATCTTACATGAGTACATTATATTATTGATCGTGCATACCCCATCCCAGTCAAATCATTTCCAGCCAACATGCGTATCACAACCTTTATTCCACGAGCTTAGTCACCAAGCCGCGGGAAATCAGCAATCCCTCCAATTCGTGTCCCAGTTCTCGCTCCGGGCCCATTCAAACGTGGGGGTTTCTACAGTGAAACTATACCTGGCATCTGGTTCTTTCTTCAGGGCCATCTCACCCAACCTCGCCCATTCCTTCCCCTTAAATAAGACATCTCGATGGACTAATGACTAATCAGCCCATGCCCACACATAACTGTGGTTTCATGCATTTGGTATTTTTTATATTTTGGGGATGCTACGACTCAGCTATGGCCGTCAAAGGCCCCGACGCAGTCAATTAAATTGAAGCTGGACTTAAATTGAACGTTATTACTCCGCATCACTAACCATAAGGTGTTATTCAGTTCATGGTAGCAGGACATAGGGAAATCAAGCAAGTGATGTAACTTTCCTAATCAAACCCCCCCCACCCCCCATTAAACTCCGCAGATGTACATTCAACACAATCTTGCCAAACCCCGAAAACAAGACTAAATAATGCACAACACTTCACGAAGCCTAACTCTCGCACATCAACCATGCTAACCCCGCACCCAACATAATCCAACAGAACTTCTTTCCCCCCCCCCCGATACCAACATGCTACTTTAATCAATAAAATTTCCATAGACAGGTATCCCCCTAGATCTGATTTTCCAAACCTGCAAACCCCTCTCCCCCC